AATCCTGCACCCATGGGCATACGGCCTGGCAGGCCTTCCCTTTCCGCCGGAGCTTCATGGGCGTTGCCCCGTTCCCCAATCAGATGTTTGGATGTGAGCTATACTCCGCGAGGAGCCAAACGGGCGTATGGCCTTGCCTTGCCATTTGACCTCTTTTCCCGTGTGACTAGGAATGCTCAGTGACAACCTCTCAATTGTCACCGCCTGGCCTCTCTTGCTACCACGGTAGCACCTAGTGTGGTCAGCACCAATCGTGTTCGGGCAACGAAGCTTACACTCATTCACATTGGTTCATCCTGCTATGCCCTGGGCCTTTTGCTCTTCTAACGTAAAAGGTGGCCGGCCATTCGTCAAGGCCCAGGAATCCGCTGGACATCTCAGCGGCGGGATTTGATACCCGCATCCGATCGAAGTTGCATTTTAGTGCTCCCCTAACATAAAGGGGAGCTTTTTCTAAGTGGGTCGCTTCGCGCAAGACATTGCTTAGGACCAACGGGTCACACGACAGGTGCACGATCTACTTTGCACGTTCCATCCTTCAGCCCTTCGCCTATCGGCTTGGCAGGCAAGCTACCTTGATCCGTCTTCGGCTTCGATTCGTTACGCTCAGAAGCTCCAACAAGCCCTAAAGTCTCTTGCCGCCTAAAACTCTGCCAAGAGAGCGCTGCTTTACGTTTGATCCTATGTACCCATAGAATGCTATGCGTTCTCCACTTTCGGATCTCGCAAAGAGAGAACGTGTTTTTTCCTCTGACTTTCTCTCTCATTCGCGGAGCGAAGAAAGCGGGCTTTGCCCCAGCTACCGCTATCCTTGGGAAACCAAAAGAGCTACCGAAGGAAAGGGATGCAGTCTCTCCCTTGGCCTTTGGAGAGGAGAGGGCAGAGAAGAAAACGTCCTTCGCGCAAGTTTTTTTGCTTCCTGCGTCCTTACTAGTCAAAAAGGGGCTCTTCGACCAAGAAGGCATTCTGGTAGGAAGGCCGACCACTACATAAGTCGCCATCCGTCCAGGAGAGAAGCAAGCTACCTTTCTTTGATCCCCCTTCCCGGGCAGGGAAGAGAACGAAAATGGACCGCAGATGGTAGTCGTGGTTGATTCGAGGATCTTACGCGGCGGAGCGAACTCTTCTATCGTGTTGCATTTTCTCTGGCGGACCCCCCCCCCGGTCCATCGTACTGGAGCGATTCGAGAAGAACGATTAGGCGCATATTCTATCCTTTCTACAATGCCTATAGACGAAGTGCTTCGTTTCAGATCAATTCTTCGCTGCAATCGCTTCGATCCACCCCCTCGGTGAAAAACCGTAATACGCCCTGAGGAATTCCTACCAGCAGACTTCCCTGTACTCAAAGTGAATTGTCTAAGTGCTCTCCTTTGTCTCATTGTTTATCTCGTAATCATTCGATTCCGCCCCTAAAGCGAGCTCCTACTCCTCCTCCTTCTCCTTTAGGATAGGATCCTCCTTGGTCCTTTTTACATAACACTCTCGGCCGCCCAAGAGGACTGGCTATCTTTCTCTTTATACGCAATATCTTGAAAGGCAAAGAAAAAGATCTACCTTGGCAACGAAGACGTCATTGCCTGATAGTTTCATTGCATGGAATGCCACACTCAATTGTCAGCGACTGGGGACCCGGTCTTCATTAGCAATTTATGGCATGAGCTCTTTCGTTTACAAGGGACACAATTTCACATGAGTACTGCTTTACACTCTTTTCCCGGGTGGGGCTTCTTATACCTAAACGCAGCAGGCCCCGCGAGTAGTCGAACAAATGAGAGGTTGTCGACGAAGGGGTCAAAGGTTGCGCTTGCGATAATCCGAAGGTTGCGCAAGACCCCTTCAACCTCGCCCGCGTGTTAGCTTGCTTGTACTATCGCTCGCCTGCCTGACCTGCTTTCTGGCTAGCTTCTTTATGGCAAGCGCTACCCTAACCTAGCTAGCGCTACATCTTGCTAACGTCGTCTGAATTGCCTTGCAAGCGCTACATCTATATGGCAAGCCCACGTCGCCTTCGTCTCCCATTGTAGTCGCCTTCTTCATATGGCAAGCGCTACCCGTCGCTTGCACTACATTGTCTGACGATAACCTTGCCTGACCGCTTCCGCTCTGACTGAGCTGACCGTCGCACCTGACTTCTATATCCCATTATCCATAGATCTCCTTCCTTATCGTTGCCGGTCTAAGCAGAAGGTTGCTAAGTCAGATGTCTGGTGAACCCATTCGTAATGAGTATGGGTCTAGTAGGTGTACTAGTAAGGAAGCGAGGTACTGAGTTTAGCGTCGACAAGGCAAGTAGTGGATCTTTATTCTCGAATGATATGGGAGACAGTCTCAGCATCAACAGAAGAAAAGGACTGACCGACCGCCGTTCAAGAGAGATCCCGAAGGCTCGAACTTTTTGCTAGCTTTGAAAGATGGGCCGAAGGAAAGAGGAAGACCAAACAAAGTCGCGGTCAAAGCAAAGAAAAAGATGCCAAAAAAGATTCACTTTAGCTTCTAG